AATGCTCCAAACTCTACTTGAGCATCCAAATCCGGGTCAATGCCGGCAAAAACATCCCTGAACAAGGTTCTAGCACCATGCCAAATGTGTCCGAAGAAGAAGAGCAAAGCAAACGAAGTATGCCCAAAAGTAAACCAACCCCTTGGACTGCTACGAAAAACACCATCGGATTTCAAAGTCGCACGATCCAATTCAAAAATTTCACCCAATTGAGCACGTCTAGCATATTTTTTCACAGTAGCAGGATCACTATAACTGACTCCATTGAGTTCGCCACCGTAGAACTCAACGGTTACACCTACTTGTTCAACACTATACTTGGATTCTGCCCTTCGAAAAGGAACATCAGCTCTAACAATCCCGTCACCGTCTACCAAAACGACCGGAAATGTTTCAAAAAAGGTGGGCATACGACGTACAAAAAGCTCACGCCCTTCTTTATCTCTAAAGATAGGGTGTCCTAACCATCCTACCGCTATTCCATCTCCGTTATCCATTGAGCCTGCCCTGAATAATCCCCCCTTTGCCGGATTATTGCCGATATAATCATAAAAAGCTAATTTTTCAGGAATTTTAGACCAGGCTTCTGATAAACTTTGATTCTCGGCTAGCCCAGCGCTAACCCTTCGATATATCTCTTGCTGGAAATAACCCTGATCCCATTGATAACGAGTGGGACCAAACAATTCGATGGGAGTAGTTGCTGAACCATACCACATAGTTCCAGCAACAACAAAAGCTGCAAAAAAGACAGCCGCGATACTACTGGAGAGTACGGTTTCAATATTTCCCATACGTAATCCTTTGTATAGACGTTGTGGCGGTCGAACACTAAGATGGAATAGACCCGCTAATATGCCCAGTGTGCCTGCTGCAATATGATGAGAAGCTATTCCTCCCGGAACAAAAGGATCAAAACCTTCCACGCCCCACGACGGATTTACGGGCTGGACTCTTCCCGTTAGTCCATAAGGATCGGATACCCATATTCCAGGACCGTATAGACCTGTTACATGAAATGCACCAAAACCAAAGCAAGCCACCCCGGAGAGAAATAAATGAATTCCAAAGATCTTGGGCAAATCCAAAGAGGGTTTTCCTGTACGTTCATCAGAAAATATTTCTAGATCCCAATAGACCCAATGCCAGATGGCTGCCAAAAAGCATAAGCCAGAAAACACAATATGCGCTCCAGCTACACCTTCGTAACTCCAAATCCCCGGATTCGTTACAGTTCCTCCTGTGATACTCCAACCCCCCCATGAATTGGTTATTCCTAAACGAGTCATGAAGGGTAGAACGAACATACCCTGTCTCCACATTGGATCAAGAATAGGATCAGAAGGATCAAAAACTGCTAATTCATACAGAGCCATCGAGCCCGCCCAACCAGCAACCAGAGCTGTATGCATTATATGAACGGAAAGCAACCGGCCGGGATCATTTAATACAACGGTATGAACACGATACCAAGGCAAACCCATGGAAAATACCCCTTTATCGAAGAAAAATAGACACTACGTAACTTTATTGCATTGGAAAATATTGTACTATGACTATTCTATAGACTTCCCCTTTTTAGGGGATTGTTTCCTAACAAAGGTTAGGTTAATATTGATTCTATATTCTATTCGTAATATTCGTAATAATGGAATAATTCTGTTCGTAAGAACAAAGAGAAGCAGATTTATTCTATACTCGATAAGTACCAATATGCAATGGTAGATTGATACCATTTTCTATGAGTAAATGTGTCCATCCTTCATTTATCATTAGAAGGCTCTATTCGTAAAAATTTTCTTTTATTTATTTTCTCTTTCTTTATCAATTTTGATAAAGAAAGAGAAAATAAATATGATAAAGTCGATATTATAAAGACAATAACACTGTCTTGTTACGTTTCCACATCAAAGTGAAATTATAGTATTTAGTTCTTTTTTCTTTCAATCCATGCCTATTGGTGTCCCAAAAGTACCCTTCCGACTTCCTGGAGAGGAAGATGCATATTGGGTTGACGTATAGTGCGACTTGTCAGCTATATTGGGTCATTTGGGATTTCCCCATTCTCTCCCCCGATCGAGATATCCTCTGTTTCGCCCAAGAAAGAGAAATTGAATAATCAAAAAATTGGAGCGTGAAGTGCTATTAAATGCATTATTTGGGGAAATTCATAGAATTATATTCAATTAGAATAATTTATGGTTGGCTTTGGCTGGACGAAAAAATGAAGTATCCAGGCTCCGTTTAGAAAAAACCCAATTGGTAATAATATATCTATGATTACTACGTGTATCATAAATGATTTTATGTAACGTCATAACAAAAAGAAATGGTGATGGGAAGATTTGTCCTATATGTGCAAATCAAAATCGGGCGGACCTTTACCCGGAGTAGAGCATAAACCTAAAAAGATGAAAGAGACCCATTCAGGAACAAGAAAATACCATCGTGATTTGGATTGAATTTCGATGTAAGAATACATCAATGAGAAGTTAATTCGATAAGTTTATCCACCCCTTTATTATTAAAATATTATCAAAGAAGAAATAAAAATTCATCTTTATTGAAAAATCGAAGAAAAATCCTTTTCATTTAAAAGTTAAAATAACCAAAAAATAAAAAAAAAAGAGGACTGGAATTTATACATTGATTCTTTTCTTCAAAATTTTTTTTTGAACCGTATGCATCAAAAGGTGCATGTACGGTTCCTAAGGGATACAATTTTACCCCACTCAACCGACTTTATCGAGAAAGATTACTTTTTTTAGGCCAAGAGGTTAATAGCGAGATCTCAAATCAACTTATTGGTCTTATGGTATATCTCAGTATCGAAGATGAGAACAAAGATCTGTATTTATTTATAAACTCCCCAGGTGGGTGGGTAATACCCGGAATAGCCATTTATGATACTATGCAATTTGTACGACCAGGGGTCCATACAATATGCATGGGATTGGCCGCGTCAATGGGATCTTTTATTCTAGTTGGAGGAGAAATTACCAAACGTCTAGCATTCCCTCACGCTTGGCGCCAATGAAGTTTTTTTGGTTTGAGAGAAAAAAATAAAACTATGCCTTCGCCATATGAATATTAAGTAATAATAGCATGGCACTTCGAATTCGATATGCAAAATTTTTGTATTGTTTTTTTTTTCAAAAGATTTGATTATGTATCGAGAGATTAGTATGAGATAAAGGATATTTTCGACTTTCTATTATCTACCGGAAGTCCAGTTACAGCGTCACAAACTTATTTGTTTTCACATCGACGGACTCTTAAACAGTATTTAGGTTATAAAAAAAAGAGTACGAAAAAACCAATTTTTTTTTCTTTTTTTTTGAATCAAAAAGAAACTTTGGGATTGCTGGATCAAAGACAAAAAAAGAATCTATTTTAAAATAGAAAGCAACGGAGCCATCATAGTATTTTTTAAATCCTCCGAAAATAAAAAGAAGGGTGGCATTTTGATCATTTATCCATCTGGGGCTGATAGATTCTATTTTTCAAATTTCTTGAATGGGAAAGTTATAGGGATCAATTTGATTATCGAGCCGTATGCAATGCATAAAAGATAATGCCCGTACGGTTGTTCAATTCTATTCTTTTTCCTATTATTCTTTATCTTTCTTTTCTGTTTCTTTCATCACACTAGATAGAGAAACCTTCTATTACTATTATCAGGGTAATGATCCATCAACCTGCTAGTTCTTTTTATGAGGCACAAACAGGAGAATTTATCCTGGAAGCGGAAGAACTACTGAAACTACGCGAAACCCTCACAAGGGTTTATGTACAAAGGACGGGCAAACCCTTATGGGTTGTATCTGAAGACCTGGAAAGAGACGTTTTTATGTCAGCAACAGAAGCTAAAGCTTATGGAATTGTTGATCTTGTAGCAGTTGAATGAAAAAGATGGATTTTGTGCAAATCCGTGATTTAAGATTTTATCTCCGAGTTTACGATTAAATCAAAAAATCTGGTTAGGATCAATCTAAACCAGCCCATTATGTATATGACTCAACATGCCAACTATTAAACAACTTATTAGAAATACAAGACAGCCTATTCGAAATGTCACGAAATCTCCCGCTCTTCGGGGATGTCCTCAACGCCGAGGAACATGTACTAGGGTGTATGTGCGACTCGTTTAGATCATGAGCTGGCACAAAAAAGCAAGACAATCGCTTCCAGTATGAATAATCTATACCAGTGAATAGGATAGAATGTAAGAAGGAACTCTAATCATTATCTAAAAAAAGCAAATCTATCCTTCTATTGTGTATAAAGTTTATGGTTTTCATTGGTGCAAATTCAACCACCTGAATTTAAGATGAGAAACAATTCTCCATTGGTAGCAAACGGTTATCCATTAAGCGGAAAAATCTTATTGAAATTCAAAAAAAAAATAGAAAAAAAGGAAGTTCTGACTCGGTCAAGAACGGACTACGAGGGTCAGCTACCCGGCTAACTTTCATAATTAAATACCGTTACTGTATAGGTGGGTCTCCTTGTGAAAGACCTGCTACTGGATAATTCATGAGTAGAGCCAAAGAGTGTGATGTGAACTATACAAGTTACCAATAACATTGATCGAATATTAAATAAAGTAAAGTAAAGGCTCCGGTGTATAGAGAAGACCTCACCGTTTAAGAAGTAACCATAAAAACGAGGAAAACCACTATTTCTTTAATTCATTTAATTTCTATTTTTTTACTATTTTAGTCTATTTTTGACACCTAACAAAAGAAAATTTCTTATTTCTTTCATATTTCACAGTAAAATACCTAAAAAAAGAAAAAATCGTGGTCGGGAAGGTTATAGTAGCCAAAGCCATTGGAATTTGTATTTTATACATTGGAAAAATCCGTTTGGTTATTAGTTATTAATAGGCCAGGACGGGAAAAATAATAACTGAAAGAAAAGAATCAATTAGTTATTTGTCAAAATTTTATTTACTCAATGACTAGAGTTAAACGCGGATATATAGCCCGGAAACGTAGAACAAAAATCCGTTTATTTGCATCAAGTTTTCGAGGGTCTCATTCAAGACTTACTCGAACTATTACTCAACAGAAAATAAGAGCTTTGGTTTCGGCTCATCGGGATAGGGATAAGCAAAAGAGAAATTTTCGTCGTTTGTGGATCACTCGGATAAACGCAGTAATCCGAGAAAGGGGAGTATCCTATAGTTATAGTCAATTAATACATGATCTATATAAGAGGCAGTTGCTTCTTAATCGTAAAATACTGGCCCAAATAGCTATATTAAATAGGAATTGTTTTTATATGATTTCCAACGAAATCAGAGAAAAAGTAGATTGGAAAGAATACACCAAAATAATTTAAATGGGTTCCCCGGAGAATGAACTCCGGGAGGGTGGAGTTGCAGTCAAAATTACTACGAGAAATGTGCTAAAGGAGTTAAAATGAATGAACACGTTGAATAAAAAAATCTTTTTTTTTTTACGACACAATAAGCTGGATTTTAAGATTTGTCAAATAAAACACCAATCCGTTTTTGAGTTCGGGTTGGAATTCTAATTGAAGTGAACAAAAAAAAAGCCTATTTATTTCTGGTTCTAAGGCCAGTAGTTCTAGTGGTCCACTCGATTCTTTCAAATTGTTTCTCATTATTGAGAAAAGGTAACAAAGATAAAATACGAGCTTGTTTTATAGCAATAGTAATTAATCGTTGTTGTTTCAAGGTCAATCTATTGACTCGTCTAGATAAAATTTTTCCCTGTTCACTAATAAATCGACTAATTAAACTCATATTTCTATAATCAATTCGATCCCCCGATTGAATCGGGGGCAAACGCCTACGAAAAGATCGCTTGGATTTAAGAAAGGGTCGCTTAGATTTTTCCATGGTTTGTTTGTTTAGTTTATTTCTTATCCCGAAAATCCTATTTCTTAATTGTCATTTTAACTCCAAATAGGATTCTTTTTATTTAAATAAAATATCTTTCTTCTATTTCTATTTCAGTGTGTTCTATATAATGTCATTTTTCCCCTTTCAAGGATAAGACATATTAGGGTCAATCTATTTCTTTATTTCTCCGTGAATCGTATGTTTGTAACAATAGGGACAGAATTTTCTCAATTCTAATCGATTGGGCGTATTGTGCCGATTCTTTTGAGTAATATATCTGGAAATACCCGTTGATACCTTCTTAACGCCGTTTTGTATACAACAGGTACATTCCAAAATTACTGTTACCCGCGCATCTTTCTTCTTGGCCATGAACCTCCTTTTTTTTTTTTATTTTTGATTTACTCGACTCTTCCATTTTGATTCGAAATGAAGAAAAAGAAAGGAAGGAAAAAATAGAAGTTATTAACTTGAAATCCAACTCTAAAAGATCAAAATCAATTAAATCAAAGCAAAACCATAGTAAATAATTAAGTAAGACAATGATAATGAGTTCGAAACTCTATTTAATCCCAAAGGGCAGTTAAAGATCTTGTATTCTTGCCCTAGACCCCGATTTCATACTCTACCCACCCCCACGTGTCTATATTTTAAATTTTAATTCGAATTTGAACCTGAGTCTCGCAGACGTTGAATCCACTTTTATTATTTCCCTTTCATCCCTTATTCTAAATATTAGAAAAAAAGGGAAAAAAGAGAAAAAAAGGGGAGGGGAAGATTAGTCACAAAGATTTGATTGTATTTCTAATCTTCTTCATTCCTTCCGGTGTCAATAGCTAGAATGAAAAAAAGGGGAATGTCAACGCATCAGGGAAAAAACGATTAATCTCTATCAATAGACCTGCTAAAGCCCCGAACCATAGGGTACTTAGTACTGGGGCCACGGAGAGATATGTTTTTAGATCTCGCATTGAAAAACCTCCTTTTTATTTATTGTAAAACATAAAGATAATGCATATATGATCAGATGCATATGTAGTTAAGGGCCACTTAGAGTTGTACACAGAATCCCTAATTCCAATTGAAATATACAACGATCTGTAAGATTTCCTTTTCTTATTATTATATGTTAAATATGTTAAAATACATTAAATGAGGCCAAAAAAAAAGACGAAATGGGAATAAAAACTGTGCTTCTCAATCCAGGGAATAGAGGTGTGGAAAACAAGACAGGAATTCTCTACAATTACACTGTAGAACAATTGAAGGGATGTGGCGCAGCTTGGTAGCGCGTTTGTTTTGGGTACAAAATGTCACAGGTTCAAATCCTGTCATCCCTACCTAATTACTGTCCCCTTTTTTCAGTAACGAGGAATCAGCGGAATCGTTCATTTTTATGAAATTAGAAAATATATGCATAAAAAAAAAAAAGATTCTTTTTTTTTTTTTTACATTTCTGATAAAATGATAAAAAAGCGCTCTTAGTTCAGTTCGGTAGAACGTGGGTCTCCAAAACCCGATGTCGTAGGTTCAAATCCTACAGAGCGTGATTTTTTGTTCATGGATCCAATTAAATTAGACTGAAATGGAGTCAGTCATTTGCACAACAATTAGAATTTGACCTCCTG